ACGATTACGGGGTTTATTGGAATATGAAATCCAACCCTGGAAATACAGAATCCCAATTTTTTTTACTACCCGGAGCTTCGATACATTTCGAAATCGAGAGATGTCTACCGGGGGAGGTTCTATCAGACAACAATTAGCCAATCTAGATTTACGAATTATTATAGACTATTCATTGGTAGAATGGAAAGAATTGGAGGAAGAGGAACCCACAGGGAATGAATGGGAAGATCGAAAAGTTGGAAGAAGAAAAGATTTTTTGCTTAGACGCATGGAATTGGCTAAGCATTTTATTCGAACAAATATAGAACCAAAATGGATGGTTTTGTGTCTATTACCAGTTCTTCCTCCTGAGTTGAGACCAATCTATCATATAGATGAGGATAAACTAGTGACCTCGGATATTAATGAAATCTATAGAAGAATTATCTATCGGAATAATACTCTTACAGATCTATTAACAACAAGTATAGCTACGCCAGAAGAATTAATAATATCTCAGGAAAAATTGCTACAAGAAGCCGTGGATGCACTTCTTGATAATGGAATCTGCGGACAACCAATGAGGGATGATCATAATAGAGTTTACAAGTCGCTTTCAGATGTAATTGAAGGCAAAGAAGGAAGAGTTCGCGAGACTCTGCTTGGTAAACGGGTCGATTATTCGGGGCGGTCCGTGATTGTCGTGGGCCCTTCACTTTCATTACATCGATGTGGATTGCCTCGCGAAATAGCAATAGAACTTTTCCAGGCATTTGTAATTCGTGACCTAATTAGAAAACATCTTGCTTCGAACATAGGAGTTGCTAAGAGTCAAATTCGGAAAAAAAAACCGATTGTATGGGAAATACTTCAGGAAATTCTGGATGACCATCCTGTATTGCTGAATAGAGCGCCTACTCTGCATAGATTAGGCATACAGGCATTCCTCCCCGTTTTAGTGGAAGGACGCGCTATTTGTTTACATCCATTAGTTTGTAAGGGCTTCAATGCAGACTTTGACGGGGATCAAATGGCTGTTCATGTGCCTTTATCTTTGGAGGCTCAAGCAGAGGCACGTTTACTTATGTTTTCTCATATGAATCTTTTGTCTCCAACTATTGGGGATCCCATTTCGGCACCAACTCAAGATATGCTTAGTGGACTCTATGTCTTAACGAGTGGAAATCGTCGGGGTATTTGTGTAAATAGGTATAATCCATGTAATCGTAGAAACTATCAAAATGAAGATAATAACTATAAGTATACAAAAAAAAAAGAACCCTTTTTTTGTAATCCCTATGATGCAATTGGAGCTTATCGGCAAAAACGAATCAATTTAGGTAGTCCTTTGTGGCTGCGGTGGCGACTAGATCAACGCGTTATTGCTGCAAGAGAAGTTCCCATCGAAATTCACTATGAATCTGTGGGGACCTATTATGAGATTTATGGACACTATCTAATAGTACGAAGTATAAAAAAAGAAATTCTTTATATATATATTCGAACCACTCTTGGTCATATTTCTCTTTATCGAGAAATAGAAGAAGCCATACAGGGGTTTTGGCAGGGCTGTTGTAATTCTATGCTACCAACGGGAATTCGAGTCTCTCCGGGTTAACTAGGACCATAATTGCGGAATTTCTACGTGAATCAAGATCTAGAAAAGGAAGTTTTCCAATCACTGACTCAAGCCCATTGTCAAATTCTACTCAGCGCAATATGGAGGTACTGATGGCAGAACGGCCCACTCAGGTCTTTCACAATAAAGTGATAGACGGAACTGCCATGAAACGACTTATTAGTCGATTTATTGATCACTATGGAATAGGATATACATCACATATCCTGGATCAAGTAAAGACTCTGGGTTTCCGACAAGCTACCGCCGCATCCATTTCATTAGGAATTGATGATCTTTTAACAATACCTTCTAAAAGATGGCTAGTTCAAGACGCTGAACAACAAAGTTTTATTTTGGAAAAACACCATCATTATGGGAATGTACACGCGGTAGAAAAATTACGTCAATCGATCGAAATATGGTATGCCACAAGTGAATATTTGCGACAAGAAATGAATCCTAATTTTCGGATGACCGATCCTTTTAATCCAGTCCATATAATGTCTTTTTCGGGAGCCAGAGGAAATGCTTCTCAGGTACATCAATTAGTAGGTATGAGAGGATTAATGTCGGATCCCCAAGGGCAAATGATTGATTTACCCATCCAAAGCAATTTACGCGAAGGACTCTCTTTAACAGAATACATTATTTCTTGCTACGGAGCCCGTAAAGGGGTTGTGGATACCGCTATCCGAACCTCAGATGCAGGATATCTCACGCGCAGACTTGTTGAAGTAGTTCAACACATTGTTGTACGTCGAACAGATTGTGGCACCGTTCGAGGTATTTCTGTAAGTCCTCGAAATGGAATGATGGCGGACAGGATTTTTATCCAAACATTAATTGGCCGTGTATTAGCAGATGATATATATATAGGTTCGCGATGTATTGCTACTAGAAATCAAGATATTGGGGTTGGACTTGTCAGTAGATTCATAACTTTTAGAGCACAACCAATCTCTATTCGAACCCCCTTTACTTGTAGGAGTACATCTTGGATTTGTCAATTATGTTATGGCCGGAGTCCAGCTCATGACGACCTGGTCGAATTGGGAGAAGCCGTAGGTATTATTGCAGGTCAATCTATTGGAGAACCGGGCACTCAATTAACATTAAGAACTTTTCATACCGGCGGAGTATTCACAGGGGGTACTGCAGAACATGTGCGAGCCCCTTCTAATGGAAAAATAAAATTCAACGAGGATTTGGTTCATCCGACACGTACACGTCATGGACATCCTGCTTTTCTATGTTCTAGAGACTTGTATGTAACTATTGAGAGTGAAGATATTATACACAATGTGTGTATTCCGCCCAAAAGTTTTCTTTTAGTTCAAAACGATCAATATGTAGAATCAGAACAAGTGATTGCTGAGATTCGTGCGAGAACATCCACTTTGAATTTGAAAGAGAAGGTTCGAAAACATATTTATTCTGACTCAGAGGGCGAAATGCACTGGAATACTGATGTGTACCATGCACCTGAATTTACATATGGTAATATTCATCTCTTACCAAAAACAAGTCATTTATGGATATTATTAGGGGAGCCCTGGAGATACAGTCTAGGCCCCTGTTCGATCCACAAGGATCAAGATCAAATGAACGCTTATTCTCTTTCTGTCAAGCCAAGATATATTGCTAACCCCTCAGTAACTAATAATCAAGTGAGACACAAATTTTTTAGTTCGTATTTTTCTGGTAAAAATCAAACAGGAGATAGGATTCCTGATTATTCAGAACTTAATCGAATGACATGTACGGGTCGTTATAATCTCAGATATCCGGCCATTCTCGACGGCAATTCTGATTTATTGGCAAAGAGGCGAAGAAATAGATTCATCATTCCACTCGAATCGATTCAAGAAGGCGAGAACCAACTAATACCTTCTTCAGGTATCTCAATGGAAATCCCCAGAAATGGTATTCTCCGTAGAAATAGTATTCTTGCTTATTTCGATGATCCTCGATATATAAGAAAGAGCTCAGGACTTACTAAATATGAGACTAGAGAACTGAATTCAATCGTCAACGAAGAGGATTTGATTGAGTATCGAGGAGTCAAGGTATTTTGGCCAAAATACCAAAAGGAAGTAAATCCATTTTTTTTTATTCCCGTGGAAGTCCACATTTTGGCCGAATCTTCTTCCATAATGGTACGGCACAATAGTATTATTGGGGCAGATACACAAATCACTTTAAATAGAAGAAGTCGGGTAGGCGGATTGGTCCGAGTGAAGAAAAAAGCAGAAAAAATCAAACTGATAATCTTTTCTGGAGATATCCATTTTCCTGGAAAGACAAATAAGGCATTCCGATTGATACCACCAGGAGGGGGAAAACCAAATTCCAAAGAATACAAAAAATTGAAAAATTGGCTTTATATCCAACGAATGAAACTTTCCAGGTATGAAAAAAAGTATTTTGTTTTGGTTCAACCTGTAGTCCCATATAAAAAAACGGATGGTATAAATTTAGGAAGACTTTTCCCGCCGGATCTCTTGCAGGAAAGTGATAATCTACAACTTCGAGTTGTCAATTATATCCTTTATTACGACCCAATTCTTGAAATTTGGGACACAAGTATTCAATTAGTTCGGACTTCTTTAGTGTTGAATTGGGACCAAGACAAAAAGATCGAAAAGGCCTGTGCTTCCTTTGTTGAAATAAGGACAAATGGTTTGCTTAGATATTTTCTAAGAATCGACTTAGCGAAGTCACCTATTTCTTATACCGGAAAAAGGAACGATCTGTCGGGTTCAGGATTGATCTCTGAGAAGGGATCAGATCGCGCTAATGTCAATCCGTTTTCTTCCATTTATTCCTATTCCGAGGCAAGGATTCAAGAATCCCTTAATCCAAATCAAGGAACTATCCATACGTTGTTGAATCGAAATAAGGAATCTCAATCTTTGATAATTTTGTCATCATCCAATTGTTTTCGAATAGGCCCATTCAACGATGTAAAATCTCCCAATGTGATAAAGGAATCAATCAAAAAGAACCCCCTAATTCCAATTAGTAATTCCTTGGGCCCGTTAGGAACAGGCTTTCCAATTTATAATTTTGATTTATTTTCCCATTTAATAACCCATAATCAGATCTTGGTAACTAACTATTTGCAACTTGACAATTTAAAACAGATTTTTCAAATACTTAAATATTATTTACTGGATGAAAATGGTCAAATTTATAATCCCTATTCATGCAGTAACATCATTTTGAATCCATTCCATTTGAATTGGTATTTTCTCCATTACAATTATTGTGAAGAGACATCTACAATCGTTAGTCTTGGGCAGTTTCTTTGTGAAAATGTATGTATAGCCAAAAAAGGACCGCATTTAAAATCGGGTCAAGTTCTAATTGTTCAAGTTGACTCTGTGGTAATACGATCAGC